TTTTTTTTTTGATATGTTTATATGAATTTTTCAATTTTATTAAGTGAGGTTATTAGAGGAAGGGTAAATATTGATATTAGAAATATCGGCTAATTACAAAAGTTAGCTTTTATAAAAGTGTAAATAAAAAAGGGGGGGGGAAGGGGCCTTTTTTTACAGTTAAAAAAAGATAAAAATTGAATTCGTAGTAATATGTATATATATATAAATAATTATATAAAGATAAATAAATAGATATATCTTACTTAAGTTGTAATTTTATTAATTAAGGCTATTTCTTTATATTCTTTTATAAATTTATTTTAATATTTTTTAGTAGAGGGTGATGTTCTTATGTAAAAATGTAGTCTCTTTCTTTGTTATATTGTGGACCTCAGTTTATATAGATATATTAATTATAGCTAGATAAATGTTTAGAGTGTATTATATACACGGCGCAATAGAGTTAGAGAGTATAAAAATGGGAGATTTCGAGGTATGTCTAATAGAATATATTTAAATTTTAATATGTTTATTATATATATACTATTCCTGTAAAATCATTGTTTATAAATAAATAGATAGATTTAATAATTGTTAGTAATACATTATGGTGTATGGGCACGTAAATTTTTGGATTTTAAAGTAAAGGTTCGATGCCTTTTTTTGTAAAATTTATTTTGGTTTGTTGTAAGTTATATATTAGGTGGTCTTATAGTTTATGTAAAATATAAAGTTGCAAACTTTAGGAAACAGTTAATAATTTTTGTTGAGACTTAATAAAGTAAGCTAATGTAAGCTGTTGGGTTCATACCCCGGAAATAAATAAGTTAAGTGTATTTCTTTATTATTAATTTGGCTTTGGTTATTATATAAGTTAGTGCTAAGTTTATATATGTTAGGTTTATTAAAGTTCGTTTTGTTTAGATTATTTATTATTATTTATGTTTAATATTTAGTTAATAATAAATTTTTATCATTAGTGATTTACTAAGATGATAAGAGTGAGCTACGCAGTATTTATAATTATACAATGAATGAAAGTTTGATATAGTTAATGTGTTTAAAAGTGGTTAAATTGGTGCCAGCATCTGCGGTTATACTAATACTTTTAATTTATATTTATATAGTGTAAAATAAAGTAGTAAGATTGATATGGTGATTAGAGTAAATGAGAAGAACAATTGTAGGTAAAATTTAATTGTTGTTATTAATGATATTATTCTAATTTGAATTCTTTGAAAGTAGGAGGTGAAAACTAGGATTAGAGACCCTATTATTCCTTATCTTAAAAATTTTATTACTTAAGTAGTATAAACAATATATATATATATAGTTTTATTTTGTTTGAAACTTAAAAGGCTTGGCGGTGTTATATATCCTTCCAGGGGAGCTTGTTTATTAATTTGATAATCCTCAATTTATACTTACTTTTTTTTGAAATTGTCAGTTTGTATATTGCTGTCGTCAGTTTATTTTGTAAAAATTTTGGAAAAAACTTAATAACGAAAAGGTTGTGATGTCAAGTCAAAATGCAGCTAATAAAAAAGGTTTTAAAGTGAGCTACAATTTATAATTTTTAATCAGATTAAGTTGTGTAATTAGTTTATGAAGTTGGACTTGGTAGTAATAAAAAGATTTTAAATAGTGAGTTTTTATGAATTAGGTTTTATAATGCGTACATATCGCCCGTCGCTCTTGTTGGAAGATAAGATAAGTCGTAACATAGTAGGGGTAGTGGAAGCTGTTCCTGGAGTGTAAATTCAAAACTTAACATAATTAAATGTGTTTCACTTACATTGAAAAAATAATTAGAATAATAATTAGTTTTGAAAGATATTTAGTTTGAATAGCTTAAGGTTAGAGCATAACGTTGAAGGTGTTAGGGTGATATATAATGTCTTCAGACATTAATATTTATGTTAGTTATTAAAAATCTATTGATGATCATCTGTGTATAATGTAACTAATAATGAGAAAATATAACCTTGAATGATACCAATACCAATTTCAAAGATGAAGTAACCTACTTGAATAAACATAACTAAGGAGGATACTACGTAGCTGTTAGAAAGTATTGAGATTGTTAGGTAATCTCCAATTAATGTTAAAATAATGTGACCTGCTCTAATATTAGCTGCTAGTCGGATTGATAGTGTAATGGGTCGTACTATAATTCTTAAGGTTTCGATGATTGGAAGGAAGGGGATTAAAAAACTTGGAGTTCCAAGAGGTAATATAAATGCTAACCTTGAATAGGGGTTGTTAACATAGGATGAAATAATTAAACATAATCATAATGGTAGTGCTAAAGTAAAAGTTATAGCTAAATGACTGGTAGTGCTGAAAACATAAGGTATTAATCCTAGTATATTAAAATTAATAATAGTAATAAATAGGGAAGATACTAATAAATTAAATCCTCCTAAATTCATCCTGTAAGATCGTGTTGCTTGGATATTAATGGCTTGTTTAGGTATATTTATTATATTTGTGAGGTTTGAGGGATTAATTCAATAAGAAGAATTAATAAAGAAAAGAGATCATAGAGATAATGCTCATGTTATAAAGTGAGCTGAGAATAAAGTTGAATTATGGTCATCAAATGAAGAAAAAATGTCTACTATCATGTTATCATTTATAGTTAATAGTTATATTGGTCTTAGGTGTTTTGTTAATTGTATATAAATTACTGGTATTTCATCATATAACAGATGTGTTGATAATTATAATAGATCAGAATATAATAAATAAAAATAATCAATTAATAGGGGACAGTTGTGGCATGTGAAAAGTACTAAAATATTAGTAATTTAAAATTGACAATTTTATGTTATAAGTTAACTAACTTTTCTATTCATTCATTAAATTTAATCATTTAATGAAATAATCTATATTAACAATTTCTAAAGTGATAGGTATAAATGAGTGGTTTGCTCCACAGATTTCTGAACATTGACCATAGAAGAGTCCTGGGCGGTTAGGGTATAAATTTAGCTGGTTTAATCGTCCTGGAATAGCATCTACTTTCACTCCTAAGGAAGGAACAGTTCATGAGTGAATTACATCTGCTGAAGAAACAATAATTCGTGTATTAGTTTTTATTGGTAAAATTAAGTGATGATCTGTTTCTAAAAGACGAAAGTTTCCTAAATCTAATTCGTTAGTTGGAATTATATAAGAATCAAATTCAATATCTAGAAAATCAGAGTATTCATAACTTCAGTATCATTGGTGTCCTATTGTTTTAACTGTAATTAGAGGGTCATTAGTTTCGTCTAAAAGATAAAGAAGACGAAGAGAAGGAAGGGCTAAAAATAATAAAATTACTGCTGGAGCAATGGTTCAAACAGTTTCAATTTTTTGTCTTTCAGTAATGTTAAGACATGAAAATTTATTAGTTATTAGAATTATTGATATATATATTACTATAGTGAGAACTATAATAATAGCAAATATAGCGTGATCGTGAAAAAAAATAATTTGTTCTATTAAGGGAGAACAAGCATCTTGGAATCCTAATTGTCCTCAGTAGGTCATATTTAAATATAAAGAGCTCCTGTTTCAGGAAGTCTATGAAAGTCGACAGGTAATCGGTTGTCTCATTCTAGAGAGGTTGTTAAGTGGTTAGATCAAATAACTGTTCGTTGAGAAATTAGACTTTCTCAGACAATAAAAATAAAAAATAGTACACTAGTTAGAGAAACTATAGATCCTATTGAGGATACTATATTTCATTTTGTGTAACAATCTGGATAATCTGAATATCGTCGAGGTATACCTGCTAACCCTAAAAAATGTTGAGGGAAAAAAGTGAGGTTTACTCCTAAAAATATAGTTATAAAATGAGCTTTAGTTCATTGTTGATTTAAACTTAAACCAGTAATTAAAGGGTATCAGTGATTAAATCCTGCAAATAATGCAAAGACTGCTCCTATGGAAAGAACATAGTGGAAATGAGCTACAACATAATAGGTATCATGAAGTATAATATCTAAAGAAGAATTAGATAAAATAATACCGGTTAAACCCCCTACAGTAAAAAGAAAAATGAATCCTAATGCTCATAGTATAGGAGTATTATATTTAATTGGTGAGCCATAAATTGTGGCTAATCAACTAAATACTTTAATTCCGGTAGGAATAGCAATAATTATTGTAGCAGATGTAAAATAAGCACGGGTATCGACATCTATACCTACAGTGAATATATGATGGGCTCAGACAATAAATCCTAAAAGACCAATAGATAGTATTGCATAAATTATTCCTAAAGTCCCAAAAATTTCTTTTTTAAATGAGTGATGGGAAACAATATGTGAAATAATACCAAAGGCAGGTAAAATTAAAATATAAACTTCTGGATGCCCAAAAAATCAAAATAAATGTTGATATAAAATAGGGTCTCCTCCTCCTCTTGGGTCAAAGAAAGTGGTGTTAAAATTTCGGTCAGTTAGAAGTATAGTAATGGCTCCAGCTAAAACAGGTAAAGATAATAGTAAGAGGATGGCTGTAATAAATACGGATCAAGCAAATAAAGGAAGTCGTTCTATTTGAAGTCCTTCTCATCGTATATTTAAAATTGTTGTGATGAAGTTAATTGCTCCAAGAATTGAAGAAATACCGGCTAGATGAAGAGAAAAAATGGCAAGATCTACTGAAGGACCTGCATGAGATAAGTTTCTAGATAAAGGTGGATAAACTGTTCATCCTGTTCCTGCACCTCTTTCTACGGCTGAGGATGTTAATAATAATGTTAAAGACGGAGGTAATAATCAAAAACTTATGTTATTTATTCGAGGAAAAGCTATATCTGGGGCACCTAGTATAAGTGGCACTAATCAGTTACCGAAACCACCAATTATAATAGGTATTACTAGAAAGAAAATTATAATAAATCCATGGGCAGTTACTACTACATTATAGAGTTGATCATCATTTAGTAGTGATCCTGGTTGTCCTAATTCAGTACGGATTATTAGACTTAAGGAAGTACCTAATAATCCTGCTCAAATGCCAAAGATAAAGTATAATGTACCAATATCTTTATGGTTTGTAGAGAATAGTCATCGCATATTTAATGAATATAATAATTAGTGGATAAATAATAAATCTTCTTAAAATATTAAGAGAGATAATCAAATTGTAATTTTTTCTGATTTTGTTTGTATTAAATAATATGTAAGATTTAATTATCAGTATTAGAGATATATTTAAATAAAAGTATAAACTGATTAGGGTCCCTAAGAATAATAGTAGTGTTAATATTATTATTTTTATTTGGACTAGTGAGATAAGAATAATTAATTTTGACATAAATCCTAGTAAAGGAGGAAGTCCCCCTAAAGATAGAATTAATGAAATGATAATTATATTGTTTGTTTTGTTTTTTTGAGTTAATATATATAAATGATTTCCTTTGGATAGTCTTAATATCCTTATCAGTGGGATTGAAATGATGGTATAATTAATAAAGTAGATTAATGTTAGTGAACTGTTTAGAGAAATAGATGATAGTATTCATCCTAAGTGTGAGATTGATGAATAAGTTATAATTAATTGAATATTAGTTTGATTTAAGGCTATAATTCTTCCTATAATAGTTGATGAAATTGAGAATAGAAGAATTATAAATGTATTAGAGTTTGTTAAGCTCAATATAAGTAATGGAGCTAATTTTTGTCATGTTAATATAAGGAAAAGAATGCTTCATGATATTTGTTTAGTAATACTAGGTAGTCAAAAGTGAAGAGGTGCTCCACCTAATTTTAAAATTAAGGATAATACAATTATTGTTCTAATCATATTGTTATTAAATATAGAGTATCAAGATAAATTGATATTATATATAATTACTGATGAAATAATTAGGATTCTGGATCTTATTCTTTGAATAATAAAATATTTTATTGAAGCTTCAGCTTCTATTGATTTTCCTTTAATATTTATTAAAGGTAAGAACCCTATTAAATTAAGTTCTAACCCTATTCACATAGTAAGTCAGTGTGAAGATGATAATGAAAATAAAGTGCCTGTAACTATTGTTATAATAAATAAAAAATTAGAAGGAAAAAATTTGTTATTCATAAAAGGTAGAACAATTCGAGTTGCTCAAAATAAAGTTAGCAGCTTTATTTTATTCCTAATTACCTTTAAATCATATGATTATTAAAACAAGGATGTAAGGCTACATCTAAAGTATAAGCCGAAATTATATATGATTAATCATTTCTTGTTCATAAATATTTGATGTTATTAAGGATTATAGTATAATCATTATCTAGATTAAAAGTCTAGTGCTTGTAATTCGGCCACTTAATATAACTAGTAATTAAGATCCTCACCAGTAGATACATGTGTATAAAATTAATCATACTACATCTACAAAATGTCAGTATCAAGCCGCTGCTTCAAATCCAAAATGATGATCTGTTGAAAAGTGATGGTATATGATACGTAGCAGACAAGTTAAAAGAAATAATGAGCCAATAATAACATGGAGACCATGGAATCCGGTAGCGACAAAAAAGGTAGCACCATATACCCTGTCTGAAATTGAGAATGAAGTTTCTTCATATTCTTGGGCTTGGAGGACTGTGAAGTATATTCCTAGGATAATTGTTATTAGTATAGATTGAGTAGCTTCTTTATGATTACCGTGTATTAATGAATGGTGAGCTCAGGTTACAGTCACCCCTGAAGCTAATAAAATAGCTGTATTCAATAAAGGAACTTGAAAGGGGTTTAATGGATGAATATAGATGGGAGGTCAACAAGCTCCTACTTCTGTGTTTGGGGCAAGTCTTCTATGAAAATAAGCTCAAAAAAAAGCAAAGAAGAAGCAGACTTCTGAGGTAATAAATAAAATTATTCCTATACGTATCCCGGAAGATACTTTTAACGTGTGGTATCCTTGAAATGTTCTTTCCCGAATAATATCTCGTCATCATTGGAATATTGTTATAATAACTAAAAATAAGCCTAAAGATATAGTAATAATACCGTGATTATGAAATCAGGCGGTTAGTCCTACAGTTAGAAATATAGCCCCTAAAGATCCTGTCAGGGGTCATGGACTATATTCTACTAAGTGAAAAGGATTTCGAGTCATTTTTTTTTTTGATATGTTTATATGAATTTTTCAATTTTATTAAGTGAGGTTATTAGAGGAAGGGTAAATATTGATATTAGAAATATCGGCTAATTACAAAAGTTAGCTTTTATAAAAGTGTAAATAAAAAAGGGGGGGGGAAGGGGCCTTTTTTTACAGTTAAAAAAAGATAAAAATTGAATTCGTAGTAATATGTATATATATATAAATAATTATATAAAGATAAATAAATAGATATATCTTACTTAAGTTGTAATTTTATTAATTAAGGCTATTTCTTTATATTCTTTTATAAATTTATTTTAATATTTTTTAGTAGAGGGTGATGTTCTTATGTAAAAATGTAGTCTCTTTCTTTGTTATATTGTGGACCTCAGTTTATATAGATATATTAATTATAGCTAGATAAATGTTTAGAGTGTATTATATACACGGCGCAATAGAGTTAGAGAGTATAAAAATGGGAGATTTCGAGGTATGTCTAATAGAATATATTTAAATTTTAATATGTTTATTATATATATACTATTCTTGTAAAATCATTGTTTATAAACAATGTTCTTATAGTGTAGTGTAGCACATGAGATTTTCAATCTTTTAGAATACTATGAAAAATGTAGTATTAAGAATATAATATTTTATTAGTATAATTAGTATGCTTGTCTTCCAAACAAGTGGTTTAAATTTTTTAAATAAAATATATTATGTTGAAGGTTTTAAGTTAAGTTAAACTGAAGGCTTTCAAGGTCTTTAATAAATATATTGTTTAAATCTTGTTTTATGGGGTGGTCGATATAAGTCGGTAGATTGTAAATCTATGAATGAGTTAATTACTCTCCCATAAATATATATATATATATATATAATTCTTTTTTTTTATAATTAAGAATGCTAATAAGTAATTAAAACTTAACATATGGGTTATATGTATCTCATTTTGTTTGGGGTGAAAGAAATTTAGTTTTGGAAAAAGATTCTTTTTGTAAATTAGGATATGTTAAATATATAAAATCGTTTGTTTATTTAGTATTAGTGGTATAGAATTAAATGTTGGTTAAAGTACTGTAAAGGAAATAGTTTTATTTAAATATTTTTAAAATAGTAGAAATGTATATTTGTACCTTTTGTATAATGGATTGATGATTTTGATTACTTAATGGTATATTCTCGAAGTAAAAGGATTTACTTAATAAATACAATTATGTTGACGTTGCATAGTCATATATTGATTATTAAGTGGTAGTGAAATGTTTATCGTTTTTTATGATAGCTAGTTTATTAGTGTAAAATATTTAAGTATTATAGCTTTAATTTTAATATATATATATATATATATATATATATTATTTAATGTTAGTTAATTGTGTGAGGGATAAGCTTCATATAATTATACAGAACTAATTTTTATTTAATTTTGTAATTTAAGTAGAATTAATAATGTTTTTCTTTTAAAGTAGTTTAAATTTTTGTATACATATTATTAAGTTCGTGTTATTAATTAATAAACGTTTATTAATTATTTATAAATAGATACAATGTTAATATGAGTATTAATTATTATTTTATTATATTTATTAAGCATTATAATTGTAATTAGTTTATATTGTTTATATATAATTAAATAGGGTAAAGGAATTCGGCAAATAGTAATCTCGCCTGTTTATCAAAAACATGTCTCTTTGTTAACTATAAATAAAGAGTTGGGCCTGCTCGGTGAATAAATTGTTTTAACAGCTGCGGTATTTTAACTGTACTAAGGTAGCATAATAATTTGCCTTATAATTTGAGGCTAGAATGAATGGTTTGACGAAGGTTAATCTGTCTCTACTTTATTTTTTAGAATTTAATTTTTATAGTGAAAAAGCTTGAATTTTTTAAAGGGACGAGAAGACCCTATTGAGCTTATAATTTTATTGCTGGTTCATTATCGATAGATGAAGAGTATATAAATTTTAATTGGGGTGATTAAGGAATAACATTAATTAGTAACTTCCTTATAAAAAGATTTTGTTGAATGAAGTAACCAATAATAAATATTGCTTATAATATAGTTACCATAGGGATAACAGCGTAATTTGTTTAGAGAGTTCTTATTGAAAAACAAGATTGCGACCTCGATGTTGGATTAAAGTAACCTTAAGGTGCAGAAGCTTTATTAGGTAAATCTGTTCGATTTTTAAAACTTTACATGATCTGAGTTCAGACCGGCGTGAGCCAGGTTGGTTTCTATCTTTTAAATTGTTTATTGTTTCTTTTAGTACGAGAGGACCAAAGTAAACTAAATTTTTATTTAATTATAATACAAAGTTGGCAGAATGATGTGAATAATTTAGGATTATTTTATAAGATTATATTGTGATCTTACTTTGTATTATTAAGATGGCAGATCAGTGCATAGGATTTAAGACTCTATTAGAGAATATTTATTATTCTTCTTAATAATGTTAGTTGAGTTGTTATCTAGAGCTGTTGCGTTTATTTGTGCACTTTTGGCTGTTGCTTTTTTTACTTTACTAGAGCGTAAAGGATTAGGGTATTTTCAATTGCGTAAAGGACCTAATAAAGTAGGATTAATAGGATTGCCTCAACCTTTGGCTGATGCAGTAAAATTATTTAGTAAAGAGTTAGTAAAACCTACTTTAGTTAATGTTTTTCCTTTTTTAATTTGTCCTTTTATGAGTCTTTTTTTAGCTTTGGTCCTGTGAATTTTATATAATAATTATTTTATATGTAGAATAGGTGGTTTGAGAATATTACTTTTTTTATGTGTTTCGAGATTAGGTGTCTATAGAGTAATAGGAGCTGGTTGATTTTCTAATTCTAAGTATGCTTTATTAGGTTCTGTTCGAGCTGTTGCTCAAAGAATTTCGTATGAAGTAAGTATATCTTTAATTTTATTAAGTTGTTTATTATTGGCGGGGAGTATAACTTTAAGAATAATTATAAAGTACCAGGCTTTTGTCTGAATTTTCTTTGTTAATTTTTTTATGATAGTAATATGGTTTGTTTCTTGTGTTGCAGAAACTCATCGAGCCCCTTTTGATTTTGCTGAAGGAGAATCTGAATTAGTCTCTGGATTTAATATTGAATATGGAGGTGTAGGATTTGCGGTATTGTTTATGGCTGAATATAGAAATATTTTGTTTATAAGTGTTTTAGTTGTGAGGTTATTTTTTGGGGGAGTCATTTTTATTAGTCTGTATGGTATAGGTTTATGTGTTCTTGTAAGGTTAGTGGCTTGATTATTCATTTGAGTACGTGCCAGATACCCTCGTTATCGTTATGACTTGTTAATATATTTAATTTGAAAAAGTTATTTACCTAGTGTTTTAAATATTTTAATTTTTTTAGTTGTATTTATTTATTTATCTTATTAAGAGAATAATAATAAAATAATAATGGTGTTAGTATGTATATAACATAGATTATAAATCTATTGTTCTAAAAATAAAAGAATTTACTGAATTAATACAAATTATTTATTTTGTAGTTTGTGTTATTTAATTTATTAGGTGTATGACAAGAGGTAATTTAATAAAAATATTAACATTGGAAGTTAGAAATTAAGTTTGATACTTACTTCTTGAGATGAGTCTACTATTTATAATTTCTGTGGGATTTTCTTTAAGAAGAGTTTGTCTAATAGTGATCCAACCTTTAAGTCTTGGTTTTATACTGATACTGTTGACTTTATGTATTAGGGGGTTAGTAGGTATAATTACTTTTTCTTGGTATGGATATTTACTTTTTTTGGTTTATATTGGTGGTTTATTAGTTATATTTATGTATGTAATTAGTCTAATCCCAAATTTAATTTTTTTGTCTAGAAAAGTTTTTTCTTATTTTTTTTTTATTTTTTTTATATTTATATTAGCAAATTTTTTTGTGAGTAAAGATATAATTAGTGTGGATATAAAAGATTTATTTTTGTTCGATTATAACTCTATAAGTATAGGAGGTGGAAGAATGATTATAATATATGATAATTTTTTGTGCTATTTGTTGTTAGGTGTAATTTTATTATTAGTGTTGATTAGGGTTGTAAAAATTTGTTATTATTGTGAGGGTCCTTTACGGGTATTTAAATTTAAATAAATTATGCTTAGTTCATTACGAAAAAATCATCCTGTTTTAAAAATTGTAAATGGTGCTCTTGTAGATTTACCTACTCCTGTAAATTTGTCTGTATGATGAAATTTTGGGTCTTTGTTGGGTTTATGTTTGGCTGTCCAAATTGCTAGTGGGTTGTTTTTGGCTATACATTATACTTCTTGTGTTGAAATAGCTTTTGATTCTGTTGTTCATATTATACGTGATGTAAATTATGGTTGGGTTTTGCGGTATATTCATGCTAATGGGGCTTCTTTCTTTTTTATCTGTTTATATTTTCATGTTGCTCGTGGTATTTATTACGGTTCTTATATAATAGTTGAGACTTGAAATATTGGAGTTGTTTTACTTTTTTTAGTTATGGGAACTGCTTTTGTGGGGTATGTATTACCTTGAGGACAAATGTCTTTCTGAGGAGCTACTGTAATTACTAATTTGGTGTCTGCTATTCCTTATGTTGGTGAAATGACTGTGTATTGAATTTGAGGAGGATTTTCTGTAGATAATGCTACTCTTAGTCGTTTTTTTTGTTTTCATTTTTTACTGCCATTTGTTTTAGCAGCAATGGTGGGTATACATTTATTATTTCTTCATCAGAGGGGTAGAAATAATCCTTTAGGAATTAATAGTAATATTGATAAAATTCCTTTTCATCAATATCATACTTATAAAGATTTATTTGGTTTTTTTATTATATTGTTAATATTAATCGAAATTAGTATATTATTTCCTAACGCTTTAGGTGATTCAGAGAATTTTATTCCTGCAAATCCTTTGGTTACTCCTTTACATATTAAACCGGAGTGGTACTTTTTATTTGCTTATGCTATTTTACGTTCAATTCCTAGGAAATTAGGTGGTGTAATTAGTTTAGTAATATCAATTTGTGTGTTGTTTTTTTTACCTCTATTACATGTAGGGGGTTGTCGTGGATGTGTATATAATATTTTTATGCAATTTAATTTTTGGTTAATAATTGGTTGTTTTTTTTTATTAACTTGAATTGGTGGGTGTCCTGTAGAATATCCTTATGAATTTATTGGTCGTGTGTTAAGTGTAATATGATTTAGTATTTTCTTGGTTCGTCCATTTCTTGATTTATTATGACTTTATATTTTAGATTATTAGGTTTTGCTGGGATATGAAAGTTTTGAAAACTTTCTAGAAGTGTTCGATTCACTTAAAAACTTTAGAGTTATAGGGATATAGTGATCCAATTTTGGTTTACAAGACCAAAGTTTTAAGAAGTTAAACTACTATAACTAAGATATGATTATAAGTGGAGAGCTATTATTAGGGATTTTTGTTTATATTAGGGGTTTTTTTGTTTTATTATTTCAGTGGAAACATATTTTAAATATTTTATTGAGTTTTGAAATTTTAATATTAGGTATTATTTTTTCTTTTTTATTAACTTGAGGGTTGTTTAGAAGTGATTGTAGATTAATAATAGTTATTGTTGTTTTTGGAGTGTGTGAAGCTAGATTAGGATTATCTTTATTAGTAAGATTAATTCGTGTTCATGGAAATGATTACGTGAGTTCTTTAAATTTGTATAAATTATAGGTTTGATTTTTGGGTTAATTGGGTTGATGATATTAGGCGGTGTGATAGCTTGAGAAATACGTTTTTGATATTTAATAATAATAAGTTTTTTGTCTTTGAAATATTTAAATGTAGATGTATGAGGAAATTTGTTTACAGAATTTTTATATTGTGATGGTATAAGGGGGATATTGATTGTTTTGACTTTATGAATTAGTGGGTTAATAATTTTAGCTAGTTATAATTCAGTAAAATGTTTAAATAATAAAAGTATATTATTTTCAACTGTGGTATTGATATTATGTGTGGTAGTAATTTTATATTTTTTGAGTATTCATACTATATATTTTTATATTTTTTTTGAAATTTCTTTAATCCCTACTTTAATATTAATTGTTGGTTGGGGTTATCAACCGGAACGTTTACAAGCTGGTATATATATAATATTGTATACTATTACTGCTTCACTACCTTTATTGATTAGTTTAATTATATTGGCTAATTTATATGGTTCTTTTAATATATTGTTAATTTTTTATTTAAATTGTTTAGGTGTTTTACATGATGTAAATATTTTATGGTTTTTAGGAATTGTAAGAGCTTTTTTAGTAAAGTTACCTATATTTTCTGTTCATTTGTGATTACCGAAAGCTCATGTTGAGGCTCCAATTGCTGGTTCAATAATTTTGGCAGGAGTTTTGTTGAAACTAGGAGGGTATGGAATTTTACGTATGTTGAGAGTATTTTTTTTGAATGAAATAGTATTTAGTAAATTTTTTATGGTTCTTTGTTTATGAGGTGGGGTAATTACTGCTGGTATTTGTGTTGGACAAAGGGATATTAAGTCTTTAATTGCTTATTCTTCAGTTGGTCATATAGGTGTAATATTGGCAGGAAGTTTATGTAAATTTATATGAGGATGAGAAGGAGCAATGTTAATAATGATTTCTCATGGATTTTGTTCTTCTGGTTTGTTTTGTTTAGCTAATTTAATGTATGAAAAACTTAAAAGTCGTAGTTTATTTTTATGTGGGGGAATAATTAATATTAATTCTGTCATGTGTTTATGATGATTTTTATTTTGTATTGCAAATATAGGAGCTCCTCCTTTTGTTAATTTGGTAAGAGAGGTTATATTGTTTTGTTCTATATATTTATATAGTAAATGGTTTATAATTATTATTTTATTAATAGTTTTTATAGGGGGTTTGTATAATTTGGTTATATTTGTTAGTACTCAGCATGGAGGTGTAATAGGTTTTATAAATAGAAGATTTATTAATGTTTGTGGGGAGTATTTGTTATTAGTACTTCATTTCTACCCTATACTCTTTTTTATTTTGAATGTGGGTTATTTAAATAAGATTATTTTATTTTAGTAAAGTTAGTTTAATATATAAAATAATAAATTGTGGGTTTATAGATAAATTTTTTTTTACTTTACTATGTTTCAGTTAATTGGTGTTGAGTTATGTTTTAGTATTATATTATTTAGTTGGTTTTTATTTATATGTTTAATGTTAGTTTATTTGTCAATAAATAATATTTGTTTATTATTTAGTTGGGAACTTATAAATTGTATAAGTGTTAGTGTAGATTTTGATCTTGTTATTGATTGAATAAGATGTAGTTTTAGAGGTTTAGTATGTTTTATTTCTAGTTGTGTAATAATTTTTACAATTTCTTATATACATGGAGATAAGAGGTTATTTCGTTTTACTTTAACAGTTATGTTATTCGTTTTGTCTATAAATTTTCTTATTTTTATTCCTAGATTAATTTCCTTATTATTAGGGTGAGATGGGTTAGGTTTAGTTTCTTTTTGTTTGGTTATTTATTATCAGAATAGAAAATCTTTAAGAGCTGGTATATTAACAGTTTTAATAAATCGTGTAGGAGATTGCTTTATTTTAGGGGCTATTTCTATTATAATGGTTTTAGGTCATTGAAATATATTGTGTTTATGGGAGTTTTATGGTTTTATATATATAAATTTATTTATTATGATCGCAGGAATAACTAAAAGTGCTCAAATTCCTTTTAGTAGTTGATTACCTGCTGCTATGGCTGCTCCTACTCCTGTTTCTGCTTTGGTTCATTCTTCTACTTTAGTAACTGCAGGTGTTTTCTTATTTATTCGCTTTTTTAATTATTTAAGTTGCTATAGGTGGTTTAGAAGATTTATAATTTATATTTCTATTATAACTACTGTAATATCGGGAGTATGTGCTTTGTATGAGTATGACATAAAGAAGATTATTGCTTTATCAACTCTGAGTCAGTTAGGAGTAATAATAATGTCTTTAGGATTAGGAATACCCATATTAGCTTTATTTCATCTTTACACCCATGCCATATTTAAGGCTCTTTTGTTTATGTGTGGTGGTAATATTATTCATTGTTTTAGGGGTAAGCAAGATATGCGTCAAATTAATAATGTTTCTAAAGTATTACCTGTTACTAGAATATTTTTAAATATTTCAAATATAGCTTTATGTGGAATACCTTTTTTAGCTGGTTTTTATTCTAAAGATTTAATTATTGAAAGTTTAATTACTGGGAATTTAAATTTAGTAACTTTTTTCTTAGGTATGTTTGGAGTTTGTTTAACTGTTTTATATTCTATACGTTTTTCATTTTTTATTATTTGAAATAATGAAAGCTCTGATGTATATAATAACATTGGGGATAATGATGTAAAAATAATTTTGCCAATAACAATACTAGTATTAGGAGCGTTATGGGGTGGGTTTATTTTTCAGAGATTATTTTGTTTGTTTAGGGTTGAGTTTTTTTTGCCCAGGGTTATAAAACTTATAGTTCCTTTTTTAATTATTAGTAGATTATTAATTTCTTTTGGGTTTTGAGATAAAACAAATATAAAAAGTACAGGAGGAATTTTAAATTACATTAATAGAAGAATATGATTCTTGTCTAGTTTTGTATCATATCCTTTATTGAAGAGTGTTAAATTTATATCTAATAGAAGATTAAAGACTGTAGATATAGGATGGTTTGAAATTATAGGAGGACAAGGGGTTTTTAGAATAAATAAAATTTTCTTTTTTATTTTAGAACATTGATTAATACTTTTATTTAATTGTTATATAATTGTTTTTATTATTATAGTTTTCTTAGCTTAAAAACAATAATATTTATGTTAGTTATTAAAAATCTATTGATGATCATCTGTATATAATGTAACTAATAATGAGAAAATATAACCTTGAATGATACCAATACCAATTTCAAAGATGAAGTAACCTACTTGAATAAACATAACTAAGGAGGATACTACGTAGCTGTTAGAAAGTATTGAGATTGTTAGGTAATCTCCAATTAATGTTAAAATAATGTGACCTGCTCTAATATTAGCTGCTAGTCGGATTGATAGTGTAATGGGTCGTACTATAATTCTTAAGGTTTCGATGATTGGAAGGAAGGGGATTAAAAAACTTGGAGTTCCAAGAGGTAATATAAATGCTAACCTTGAATAGGGGTTGTTAACATAGGATGAAATAATTAAACATAATCATAATGGTAGTGCTAAAGTAAAAGTTATAGCTAAATGACTGGTAGTGCTGAAAACATAAGGTATTAATCCTAGTATATTAAAATTAATAATAGTAATAAATAGGGAAGATACTAATAAATTAAATCCTCCTAAATTCATCCTGTAAGATCGTGTTGCTTGGATATTAATGGCTTGTTTAGGTATATTTATTATATTTGTGAGGTTTGAGGGATTAATTCAATAAGAAGAATTAATAAAGAAAAGAGATCATAGAGATAATGCTCATGTTATAAAGTGAGCTGAGAATAAAGTTGAATTATGGTCATCAAATGAAGAAAAAATGTCTACTATCATGTTATCATTTATAGTTAATAGTTATATTGGTCTTAGGTGTTTTGTTAATTGTATATAAATTACTGGTATTTCATCATATAACAGATGTGTTGATAATTATAATAGATCAGAATATAATAAATAAAAATAATCAATTAATAGGGGACAGTTGTGGCATGTGAAAAGTACTAAAATATTAGTAATTTAAAATTGACAATTTTATGTTATAAGTTAACTAACTTTTCTATTCATTCATTAAATTTAATCATTTAATGAAATAATCTATATTAACAATTTCTAAAGTGATAGGTATAAATGAGTGGTTTGCTCCACAGATTTCTGAACATTGACCATAGAAGAGTCCTGGGCGGTTAGGGTATAAATTTAGCTGGTTTAATCGTCCTGGAATAGCATCTACTTTCACTCCTAAGGAAGGAACAGTTCATGAGTGAATTACATCTGCTGAAGAAACAATAATTCGTGTATTAGTTTTTATTGGTAAAATTAAGTGATGATCTGTTTCTAAAAGACGAAAGTTTCCTAAATCTAATTCGTTAGTTGGAATTATATAAGAATCAAATTCAATATCTAGAAAATCAGAGTATTCATAACTTCAGTATCATTGGTGTCCTATTGTTTTAACTGTAATTAGAGGGTCATTAGTTTCGTCTAAAAGATAAAGAAGACGAAGAGAAGGAAGGGCTAAAAATAATAAAATTACTGCTGGAGCAATGGTTCAAACAGTTTCAATTTTTTGTCTTTCAGTAATGTTAAGACATGAAAATTTATTAGTTATTAGAATTATTGATATATATATTACTATAGTGAGAACTATAATAATAGCAAATATAGCGTGATCGTGAAAAAAAATAATTTGTTCTATTAAGGGAGAACAAGCATCTTGGAATCCTAATTGTCCTCAGTAGGTCATATTTAAATATAAAGAGCTCCTGTTTCAGGAAGTCTATGAAAGTCGACAGGTAATCGGTTGTCTCATTCTAGAGAGGTTGTTAAGTGGTTAGATCAAATAACTGTTCGTTGAGAAATTAGACTTTCTCAGACAATAAAAATAAAAAATAGTACACTAGTTAGAGAAACTATAGATCCTATTGAGGATACTATATTTCATTTTGTGTAACAATCTGGATAATCTGAATATCGTCGAGGTATACCTGCTAACCCTAAAAAATGTTGAGGGAAAAAAGTGAGGTTTACTCCTAAAAATATAGTTATAAAATGAGCTTTAGTTCATTGTTGATTTAAACTTAAACCAGTAATTAAAGGGTATCAGTGATTAAATCCTGCAAATAATGCAAAGACTGCTCCTATGGAAAGAACATAGTGGAAATGAGCTACAACATAATAGGTATCATGAAGTATAATATCTAAAGAAGAATTAGATAAAATAATACCGGTTAAACCCCCTACAGTAAAAAGAAAAATGAATCCTAATGCTCATAGTATAGGAGTATTATATTTAATTGGTGAGCCATAAATTGTGGCTAATCAACTAAATACTTTAATTCCGGTAGGAATAGCAATAATTATTGTAGCAGATGTAAAATAAGCACGGGTATCGACATCTATACCTACAGTGAATATATGATGGGCTCAGACAATAAATCCTAAAAGACCAATAGATAGTATTGCATAAATTATTCCTAAAGTCCCAAAAATTTCTTTTTTAAATGAGTGATGGGAAACAATATGTGAAATAATACCAAAGGCAGGTAAAATTAAAATATAAACTTCTGGATGCCCAAAAAATCAAAATAAATGTTGATATAAAATAGGGTCTCCTCCTCCTCTTGGGTCAAAGAAAGTGGTGTTAAAATTTCGGTCAGTTAGAAGTATAGTAATGGCTCCAGCTAAAACAGGTAAAGATAATAGTAAGAGGATGGCTGTAATAAATACGGATCAAGCAAATAAAGGAAGTCGTTCTATTTGAAGTCCTTCTCATCGTATATTTAAAATTGTTGTGATGAAGTTAATTGCTCCAAGAATTGAAGAAATACCGGCTAGATGAAGAGAAAAAATGGCAAGATCTACTGAAGGACCTGCATGAGATAAGTTTCTAGATAAAGGTGGATAAACTGTTCATCCTGTTCCTGCACCTCTTTCTACGGCTGAGGATGTTAATAATAATGTTAAAGACGGAGGTAATAATCAAAAACTTATGTTATTTATTCGAGGAAAAGCTATATCTGGGGCACCTAGTATAAGTGGCACTAATCAGTTACCGAAACCACCAATTATAATAGGTATTACTAGAAAGAAAATTATAATAAATCCATGGGCAGTTACTACTACATTATAGAGTTGATCATCATTTAGTAGTGATCCTGGTTGTCCTAATTCAGTACGGATTATTAGACTTAAGGAAGTACCTAATAATCCTGCTCAAATGCCAAAGATAAAGTATAATGTACCAATATCTTTATGGTTTGTAGAGAATAGTCATCGCATATTTATTTATAAGTAATATTTTTGAATATTTAATTGTTTATTTTGGTTATTAGATTATATAATTATTTTATTCAGTTTAATGATCCTTGATTTCATTCATGAAATAGACCTATGAGTAGAATAATTAGGAATAAAACAGCTCTGGTTAATGGTCAGTGAGTATTGGAATTTATAATATTTATGGTTAATGGTATAAGTAAAATAATTTCTACGTCAAAAATTAAAAAAATTACGGCTAAAAGAAAAAATCGTATAGAGAAAGGTGCACGAGTGTGGATTGAAGGGTCAAATCCACATTCAAAGGGAGAATTTTTTTCTCGGTCTGTATAAGAACGTTTATTAATTACTAGACCTAAAATTAATAAAGCTAAGTTTACAATAAATAGAATAAATAGATAAATAATAGTAGTTAACATAAACACAGAAGGCAAACCTTATAATTTATAACATCAATATAATCCGTTCATTCCGGCGCAGTGTTGGCCAGTGAAGTAATAGTTATTACAATTTTTTAATTAACAGTTAAATGCCTCTAGTTTGGCTTTTCACTGGGTTTACAGTTGGCATTAAAGAATATATCTTTCTTTATGATTGCAAATCATGTCTTCTATAAATAAAGTATAATACCACAAATAGAGAATGTGAACATATAATTAAGATCCTCACCAGTAGATACATGTGTATAAAATTAATCATACTACATCTACAAAATGTCAGTATCAAGCCGCTGCTTCAAATCCAAAATGATGATCTGTTGAAAAGTGATGGTATATGATACGTAGCAGACAAGTTAAAAGAAATAATGAGCCAATAATAACATGGAGACCATGGAATCCGGTAGCGACAAAAAAGGTAGCACCATATACCCTGTCTGAAATTGAGAATGAAGTTTCTTCATATTCTTGGGCTTGGAGGACTGTGAAGTATATTCCTAGGATAATTGTTATTAGTATAGATTGAGTAGCTTCTTTATGATTACCGTGTATTAATGAATGGTGAGCTCAGGTTACAGTCACCCCTGAAGCTAATAAAATAGCTGTATTCAATAAAGGAACTTGAAAGGGGTTTAATGGATGAATATAGATGGGAGGTCAACAAGCTCCTACTTCTGTGTTTGGGGCAAGTCTTCTATGAAAATAAGCTCAAAAAAAAGCAAAGAAGAAGCAGACTTCTGAGGTAATAAATAAAATTATTCCTATACGTATCCCGGAAGATACTTTTAACGTGTGGTATCCTTGAAATGTTCTTTCCCGAATAATATCTCGTCATCATTGGAATATTGTTATAATAACTAAAAATAAGCCTAAAGATATAGTAATAATACCGTGATTATGAAATCAGGCGGTTAGTCCTACAGTTAGAAATATAGCCCCTAAAGATCCTGTCAGGGGTCATGGACTATATTCTACTAAGTGAAAAGGATTTCGAGTCAT